CAGACTATGGAACAAAGGATTATACCGGACTTACCTACACCGAAGTATTGACGGCGATTCTCAAATATCGTCGAACGGAATGTGATATGATGAGATAGAATGCAATAGAAAGACACAGGGAACGGGTTAACTACTCTTAACGGTCAAAGCGAACCCTTTCATTCCGAATTCTTTAATTAGGAATGAATCAAATCTCCCCAAGTAGGATTCGAACCTACGACCAGTCAGTTAACAGCCGACCGCTCTACCACTGAGCTACTGAGGAACAACGGGAGATTCAATTATGTAATTCTATTCCACCTTTATTTCATTCATTTAATATCTCTTTTATTTCATTCATTTTTCAAAATAAAAAATCAAATGGTTGACAAATCCGTTAGACTGGCGAATTCCTAATAAAACCTTATTAAGACATCAAACCTTATTAAGACGAAAAAACCTATGATACATTCCATTTTGTAATTCTATTCCATCTCTTCGATTCTTTATTTTGAAAAAAAAAAAAAATGTTTATCCAATCGGTTAGAATAGTGTATTCCTTCTACATTGCAATAAAAAATTCGGTCGTTGGGGTCGGAATCCGTTTTGGAGTGATGATCACATTCTCCATGGGGCCCTGTTTTTTGTTTCTTCTAAAAACTTGGGTTTTAGAAGAAAAAACGGACGAAGATTTTCATTTTAAAAAAAGGGTATCAGCAACAACAGGGCTTCTTATCGGACAACTTCTAGTATTGCAATCGATCTATTACGAGCCTCTGTATAGAGCATTGAATACATCTAATAGAATGAATTTTCTAGCTGTAGCGTTTTGGGGGTTTCATTTCTACTGGATCGATAGTAAATACTCTTTCTTTTTTGATTATCATCAAAATATCAGAGAATTCATGGATTCTTTTGTCATCCAAGGCATATTCTTGACTAATTTCATTTCTGCATTATTAAATTTTTTTGTTTTACCAAATGCAATCGCAGGCAGATTAGACAACGTTTTGTCTATCGTTCGATGCAACAACAAGATTTTCGTTTTATTTTTAACCAGTTCTTATCTTTCTTGGTTAATAAGCTACTTTTTAGTCTATAAATGCGTTGAATTTCTATCAGTCTGGATACAGCAAAAAAATACTCGGGCAGAATTGAGAAATTTTATCAATCAAATCTTGTCTATTGTCTTATTTTTTCTCTTCTTAGGAAATTTTGGACTCAGAAAACCCACTCGGGTTTCGGTAAAAAAACCCTTAGAACTGGTAAACCTGAGAGCTGAAATTAAAGAAAATAAAGAAAGAGTAGTAAAAAAAAAAAATAATAAAAATAGAAGAATGGGAGAAAAAGAAATAAAGGAAGAATGGAAAAGGCTTTGACATTTTAGAAAAAAGTCAATATTTTAATATAGAGAAAAAGAAACTACTTCAATTCAAATTTTTTCTTTGGCTAAATCTTCGATTCGAAGATTTAGCTTGTATGAACCACTTTTGGTTTAATACAAATAATGCCAGTCGGTTCAGTATGTTAAGGATACGTATATATCCACAATTGAAAATTAAATAAAGGTACGTTTCTCATATATATATATTCTTAGAATGGAAAACAAGGAATCTGTCTATATCCTTGTTTTCCATTCTATATTCTATTCTGATACCTGGAATTCGATTGCCTATCAATTCGATCTAGAAAGGAAGCCATGGAATTGACTTTAGATACCAAATTTTCTCTTTTGAAAGAGAAGAGATATACTATCCTTTTCTATTTCTAGCCAACTAAAAAAAGAAAAAAATTGTATTCATTAAAATGAATAAAAAATTCAATTGAAAAAAATGAATATTAATACATAAAATAAATAAACTAAGAGATAAGAAGAGATACGGCTACCGCCTACATATTTGATACCTTCCGCTATAAAGAAACTCATAATGCCGAACCCATTGGTAATTCCATCAATTACTCGTCTATCAAAAAACAGAGTACATTCTACAAGCTCTCTTATACCCTTAGTTAAAGATCGTCCATAAAGAGTATCTATGTAACCGCGATTATAGGACCAATCATAGATCATGTTTATTGTTTTATCCCAAAAACTCTTTTTAGGACCCTTTTTGACAAAAAAATTGAGGAACTTAAAATTTTGTAAGGATGAATAAACCGGCTTATATAAATAAAAGGCTATAAATATTCCAAAAAAAGCTACACTGATTGAAAAGGCTGCCTTTTTTACAAATTCATAAAAATCCGCAGAATTGTTTGCATTCTGATGCAAAAGGTTTAAAGATGGACTTAACAGTTTAGATAATATATCTAACCCCCCCCCTTCTTGATTAAATAGATTAAAAGGAATTCCTATTGCTCCACTAAACAAAGTAAATAATCCCAAAACTAACATTGGAAATAACATAGTATTTTCTGATTCTTGCGGATAAGAAAAATTTCTTTTAGTTACAAGATGATTAATAACAAAATGGTTCCTTATCCTTTTTACAGTACCGTAAATTTGAGAGCTTTTCTTAGAAAAAAAAGAAGCCCGTTGATTATTATTCATTATTAATAAAGCTAATAAACATATATTTTTTTTTAACATTTTTGATTCTCCCTTACCCCATACAGATAGTGAATAGAGGGCACTGTTTTTTTTTCCGTTGTAATTTGTAAAATGAACATTGAAATGGCCCCCAAAAGTAAGTAAATAAACCCGAAACATATAAAAGGCAGTTAATCCCGCCGTGGAACAAGCTATTATTGCGAAAATAGGTGAATACAACCAACTATCATTAAGAATTTCATCTTTAGACCAAAAACAGGCGAGGGGTGGAATACCACAAAGGGAAAGAGTTCCGAATAAAAAAGTTGTTTTTGTAATTGGAACACGTTTTGTTAACCCCCCCATAAGAATCATATTCTGGCTCTTATATGGGGAATAGCCAACAATAGCTTCCATTGAATGAATAATGGATCCAGATCCTAAAAACAACAAGGCTTTTGAATATGCATGAGTAATTAAATGAAATAAAGCGGCTCGGTAAGACCCCATACCTAAAGCTAACATCATATAACCCAATTGAGACATTGTCGAATAGGCTAGACTTCTTTTAATATCTTTGTGAGCAAGAGCTAAAGTAGCTCCTAAAAGTACTGTTATTATACCTATCAAAGTTATTAGATTCATTATGGAAGGTATGATTACGAAAAGAGGAAGAAGTCGAGCCACAAGAAAAATTCCCGCGGCTACCATAGTAGCCGCGTGTATCAGAGCAGAAATAGGGGTAGGTCCTTCCATGGCATCTGGTAACCATACATGAAGGGGGAATTGTGCAGATTTTGCAATTGGACCGGAAAATAATAGGAAGGCGCATAAAGTAAAAAAGAACAGTTCATTCTCATTATTCGAAATGCAATTTTTGACTATTTGAAACAAATCCTGAAATTCGAAACTGCCCGTTATCCAATAAAGACCTAAAATTCCTAATAATAAACCAAAATCGCCTACACGATTAGTTAGAAACGCCTTTTGACAAGCATTGGACGCAATCGGTCGTGTGAACCAAAACCCTATTAATAAATACGAGCACATTCCAACTAATTCCCAAAAAATATAGATTTGTATTAAATTCGAACTAGTAACTAATCCCAACATTGAAGTATTGAAAAAGCTCATATAAGCACAAAATCTTAAATAGCCTTGATCATAAGACATATAACTATCACTATAAATAAGGACAAGAATTCCAACTGTAGTAATTAATATTAACAAAATTGAAGTAAGTGAGTCGATCAAATATCCAAACTCTAAAGAAAAATCATTGTTGATGGTCCACGACCATATATATTGATAGATATAACTGCTATTTATTTGCTGAATAGACAGATTCGCCGAAAAAGCGAAAACTATACTTAACAAAAAAATACTTGGAAAAGCCCATATACGACGAAGTTTTTTTGTTGACGCCGGGAAAAGTAGGAGTCCCATTCCTATTAACATAGGGACTGGAAGTGTAACGAAAGGTATAATCAAAAAATATTGATATGTATATTCCATAAAAAAATCTTATTATTCTTAATTAGTCTGAATCTTTTTCCAAATACTTCAATATTCAAATTAAGAAGTTAGAATTGTTCAAATGATATCCCGAAGATACTAGTGAAAATGGAAAAAATACCTATTCTAAAATGAAAATTGTATTTATTGTATTTAGTTTTCTGAATTCTAAAAATTTTTAAGGATTTCTATACATATAGATACATATAGAAAGAATGAAGATTTTTCTAAAAATAAAGTACTCGATTCTTATTTGAATTTGAATCAGAATGATAAAAAAAGAGATTGCCTTTATGAGATTCTTAGTGAATTCAATAAAGAAATAATTATTGATTAATGTAGTATGATGGAAAAGGATATAAATCGAAACAGAAAAATAAAAAAGAAATGAAAACATTTTTGTATGAAGATGAAGAGAATATCATATAAAGACTAACTAAAAAGAGAAATAGAATAAATAATGACTTTTTTTTTAATAGATGTCTTTCACATCCATATAGAATATTAATTAGTTTCTTTTTTTTTTTTTAATGAGAGTTTCAAAAAAACGCATTTCTATATCAAAATCAAAAAAGCATATTCGAAAAAATAGTTGGAAAAAAAGGATCTTGGTCAGCGTTGAAAGCCTTTTCCTTACCAAAATCCCCCTCTACTCGTAATTCAAAAAGTTTTTTTGTGCGACAAATAAAAAAGGAAAACCTAGGCTAATTGGACTCAAATTGATATAAGAAAAAGGAAAATTGCGTTTATCATTTTGAATTTCGAATATCTAATAGAAAATTGAAACTAATAATCTAGATAAAATTTGCATTCTTTTATACTTGGAGCTAATCAATATCAAATAAAAAAGGAACTCTTTTCACTTTATAATAATAATTCTCCTTTTTAGTTCTTTCTGACTATTTTTTATATTTTTATATTATAAAAAATAGGAACAAGAAAAACAAAGAGAAGACATTTGTTACACCTCTTTTAAGGTATTTTATGGTTTTGGGGATGGGGATTCCTATTTTCCCCATCGACCCACTTGTTAGAATCATAAAAAACCATAACAATAATAAATAAAGAGACAAAATAAAAAGATTAAAAAGTTTTTTTTTTCAACTTTGAATGAAAAATTCAATTGAAAAGGACAAATCTAAGCTCTTTAGTAAAAAAAATCCGTTCTTAAAAAGAATTGAAAAAGTTTTAAACTTTTTTGAAAACTTTCTTAACAATTATTATTAGAAATAATTATATAAAATAGAATCAATCTTTTTTTGCTTTCAACTCAATTAAGAAAAAAAGCACCTTTCACTTTTAGTTTTAGATAGATCAAACTGTGTAAATTTTGAAAAATATCGTTTAGATCATAATTATACGCTTGGGCCGAACATTGTATCAAAATATATATATTGAATTTTTCAATCTTTTTGGATAGAACTCAAAACTATATATATATATATAATACCCCAGAGATCAATACCTAATTGTTTTACTAAATCCTAAGAAAAGTTCTATACACAATGAAATTCTAACAAGTAATACAAAAAAGGATTTACAGAAATCTTTAGAATGTATCACTAAAATTGGAATTTAAAATTCCATTTTTAGTTTGATTAATTTGACTGACCTAAAAAGGATTCTATTGAATTGAGTCCTTTAAATTTGACGATTGAATCAAAATGGGTTATTATGATTTTGAGAAAGCCGCTATGGTGAAACTGGTAGACACGCTGCTCTTAGGAAGCAGTGCGAAAGCATCTCGGTTCGAGTCCGAGTAGCGGCATAACGTTTTTTCATTTTCAAAAGGATTCAACAAATCGTATAATGAATTGAATTACCGATTTGAATTCCGTATGTATAATTAAGGTACCTTTTTTCTATTTTTTATGATATTTTCGACTTTAGAACATATATTAACTCATATATCTTTTTCGGTTGTTTCCATTGTAAGTCTAATTCATTTGATAATTTTATTAGTCGATGAATTCATCGAACTATATGATTCGTCAGAAAAGGGTATGATAATCACTTTTTTCTGTATAACAGGATTATTAATCACTCGTTGGATTTATTTGAAACATTTACCAATAAGTGATTTATATGAATCATTAATATTCCTTTCTTGGGGGTTCTCCATTATTCATATGGTTCCTTATTTTAAAAAACATCAAAAATTTTTAGGTGTAATAACCGCGCCTAGTACTTTTTTTACCCAAAGCTTTGCTACTTCGGGTTTTTTAATTGATATGCATCAATCTGAAATCTTAGTACCCGCTCTGCAATCCCAGTGGTTAATGATGCACGTAAGTATGATGATATTGGGCTATGCAGCTCTTTTATGTGGATCATTATTATCAGTAGCACTTCTAGTAATTCGATTTCGAAAAGTCATAAGAATTTTTGAAAAAAGAAAAAATTTCTTAAAAGATTCATTTTCCTTCAGTGAGATCCAATACATGACGGAAGGGAGAATTTTTTTCAAAAATTTTTCTTCTTTTTCTTTTAGGAATTTTTACCGGTTTCAGTTGATTCAACAATTGGATAATTGGAGTTATCGTATTCTTAGTATAGGGTTTCTCCTTTTAACCATAGGTATCCTTTCAGGAGCAGTCTGGGCTAATGAAACATGGGGGTCCTATTGGAATTGGGACCCAAAGGAAACCTGGGCATTTATTACTTGGGTCATATTTGCAATTTATTTGCATACTCGAACAAATAAAAATTTGAAAGGTTTCAATTCTGCAATTGTTGCTTCTATAGGTTTTCTTATAATCTGGCTATGCTATTTTGGGGTTAATTTATTGGGAATAGGACTGCATAGTTATGGTTCATTTACATTAACATCTAATTGAATTGAAAAAAAAAAGTATTGATGAATAAAAACATAGGACAACTTAGTCTATATATATATATAAGAAACCTCAGTTAAGTGGCTGAGAACCTTTTGAATCAAGTAATATAGTGATTCAAAAGGTTCTTACAAATGCCAAAGATATTTGGTTGTAATTCCTCTTTTTTTTTTTAATAGGTTTTTTTATTTATAATGACTAACTCTTAAAATAATTAGATAGAATAGCACTAACCTTCTCAACTGCTAATGAAAAAACGAAATCCGGAAAAATCCCAATACCTATTACTGGTAAAAGTAGACATATCGAAACAAAAAATTCCCGCGGTCCAGAATCAAAAAAATACGAGTTTGCAGCATCAAACAGCTTGTATCCATAGAACATTTGGCGTAACATAGATAATAAATAAATAGGAGTCAATATCATTCCAACTGCCATTACAAAAGTAATTAGTATTTTGGGCATTAAAAGATATTTATGGCCGTTAATTATTCCAAAAAAGACTATTAATTCCGCAACAAAACCACTCATGCCCGGTAATGCAAGGGAAGCTAATGATAAAATACTGAACATCGTGAATACTTTTGGCATTAGGGTAGCCATTCCACCCATTTCGTCAAGATAAACAAGATGTATTCTATCATAACTCGTCCCCGCCAAGAAAAAAAGTGCAGCGCCAATAAATCCATGTGATATTATTTGTAAAACAGCTCCGTTGAGTCCCATATCACTTATAGAGTAAATCCCTATAATTATGAAACCCATATGAGATACAGAGGAATAGGCTATTCTCTTTTTTAAATTTCGTTGACCAGAAGATGTTAAAGCTGCATAAATTATTTGTATTGCGCCTACTATTACCAACCAGGGCGAAAATAAAGAATGGGCGTGCGGTAATAATTCCATATTGATTCGAATCAATCCATATGCTCCCATTTTTAATAAGATTCCAGCTAGGAGCATACAAGTACTATAATGTGCTTCCCCATGAGTGTCTGGTAACCATGTATGGAAAGGTATAATCGGTGATTTGACAGCAAAAGCAACAAGAAACCCAATATAGAATAGTATTTCTAGGCTCACAGGATATGATTGATTGGCTGATTTTTCAAAATGGAATGTTGGTTCATTGAACGTATATAAAGCGATACCCAAAGCTCCCATTAATAAAAAAATGGAACTGCCCGCAGTATACAAAATAAATTTTGTAGCTGAATACAAACGTTTCTTTCCTCCCCACATGGATAGGAGTAGATAAACGGGAATTAATTCTAACTCCCACATAATGAAAAAAAGTAAAAGATCTTGAGAAGAAAATAATCCTACTTGGCCACTATACATCCCTAACATCAGAAAATGAAATAATCGGGAATCCCGAGTAATTGGCCGAGCCGCTAAAGTAGCTAAAGTCGTGATAAATCCTGTCAATAAAATGGGTCCTATCGAGAGTCCATCTATTCCCAATCGCCAATCAAAATCCAAAAAATCGATCCACTTAGAATTCTCCGCTAATTGAATTAATGGATCGTCCAATTGGAAATAATAAGAGAAAGCATAGGTCATTAAAAGAAGTTCTAATATACAGATAGAAATAGTATACCATCTAATTATCTTATTTCCTTTATGAGGGAAAAAGAAAATTAAGCAACCCGCAGATATTGGTAAAACGACAAATGTTGTTGACCAAGGAAAAGAATTCGTGGTAAAGACAAGATACACTTGGGCCACAAAAACCCGTGCCTAATATTTGCTTTTCAAGCACGGGTTTTTGTCGGTAAACAAAAAAGCAAATGGGTTCAAGTGGCTTTTTATGGAAAGGATCAATAAGCTAGACCCATGCTTCGAGTTGTTTCATGCCATAAATAAACTCGTACACTCAAGAAATCCGTTGGGCAGGCGGATTCACATCTCTTACAACCGACACAATCTTCTGTTCTTGGCGCGGAAGCTATTTGTTTAGCTTTACATCCGTCCCAAGGTATCATTTCTAATACATCCGTGGGGCAGGCACGAACGCATTGAGTGCACCCTATACATGTATTATAAATTTTGACTGAGTGTGACATTGGATCTATTAATTTTAAATTTTGTTAATGTCATAAAATTTCGACCTAGTAAATTCCTAAATTTGTCATATATTTAGACACCAGATGAATCAAGGATTTGCCAGAATTTTTCTATTCAATATTGCATTCCGCATCGATTCATAAGATAAAGCCAAGATACTTTAATTTTTTCTATTTTCACAAACAGGATCAGATACATTATCTATCGTAGATACGAATTTAAATGAATGAATATGAACATTCTATTTTATATTCTCAATATTACTTATTCAACAAATTGGATTGATTAATACGAATTGATTTTTGATTACGATAAATTGACGAAACGATAGCCGGTCCAATAGCTGCTTCAGCGGCTGCGATAGATATAACAAAAATTGCAAAAATATTTCCTTTTAATTGGCGACTATCAAAAAAATCAGAAAATATTACGAAATTCATATTAACAGCATTTAGGATAAGTTCAAGACACATAAGGGCTCTAACCATATTTCGACTCGTAATCAATCCATAGATACCGATAGAAAATAAATAGGCACTGAAAACAAGTACATGTTCGAGCATCATAGAACAACTCCTTAATAAATTTCGATTTATTTGAATATAAACAATGAATAGAAATTCAAGATTAATAGATTGGATTAACTACAATTAAGAATATTACAAGTACAGAGCAAAGACCTATATTAGTAATAGGTCGAATAAAAGGAATTTTATTATGAATAATCTTGAAATCGAATTGGCGAAAAATATATGTGAGAATCTAGAGAGCAAAATTTGTATTGTGGTTACTCATTTTACAGATTTATGACTGACGAGCCACAGTAATCGCACCTATCAAAGCAATTAAAAGAATTATTGAAATGAGTTCAAACGGAAGAAAAAAATCTGTTGATAAATGAATTCCAATTTGTTCGCCGTTACTTATTAAATCTTGTTCAAGAATCTGATTTTCTCTTGTAGTCCAAATAATCCCGTACCATGTCGTATCTGAAATAAAAGTAATTAAAAAAACAAAAATACTTGTAGAAACTAGGGAGGTGACCCCATTTCCAACAGCCCAAAGATTAGAACCTTTTGAGTACTCTGGACCATTCATGAACATTACAGTAAATAGAATTAAAACATTTATAGCTCCTACATAAATAAGGAGCTGCGCAGCAGCTACAAAATGAGAATTTGATAAAATATAAAATAAGGATATACAAACAAGAACGAATCCCAAAGAAAAGGCAGAATAAATTGGATTAGTGAATAATACCACTCCTAGACCTCCGAATATCAGACCTAATTCCAGAAAGACTAAAATAAAATCATGTATTGGTCCAGATAAACCCATTGTGCGTAAACTACAAGATAAAAAAACTTTAATTCTTTTTTCATGACCTTATTGACCCTGACCAGCAAAAAAGACTATTAAAAATGCTAATAGGTTTCTAATTGAATTCCACCCTAAGGGGTGGAACTTACTGTGGATACAGCTATTGGACTAATTGTGCTCTTTCTCGAACAGGTAAAGACTCTAATTTGGATTTGAAAATCATTATGGATAGAATTCTAGCTCATACAATTCTAACTATATTATTTATATATATATGGAAATTCAAAATATAGAAATAGAAATTTGAATGTAGTAATTCAAAATTTCTATTTCTTTAATTAATCTTAATTAATCTTTAATCCTTAATTAAAAGTAATTTATCCATTTTTTTGAGGTGAATTCAAAATAGTTCGAATTGTATAATCTTCACTTGCCGACATTGGTAAACGACCTAAAGCGATTTGATTATAATTCAATTCATGACGACTATAAGTAGAAAGCTCATATTCTTCAGTCATTGATAAACAATTTGTTGGGCAATACTCAACGCAGTTTCCACAAAATATACAGATTCCAAAATCAATACTGTAATTAAACAACCGTTTTTTTCGAATGTCAGTTTCCAATTTCCAATCAACAACAGGTAGATCTATAGGACATACGCGAACACATACTTCACAAGCAATACATTTATCAAATTCGAAATGGATTCGACCGCGGAAGCGCTCGGATGTGATGAATTTTTCATAAGGATATTGAATAGTTACCGGTAAACGATTTGCGTGAGATAAGGTAATCATGAAACTTTGCCCAATGTATCTTGCAGCTCGTATGGTTTGTTGACCATAATTAATGAACCCAATTACCATGGGGAACATATCGTGAATTTTTTTGAAGAATTTGATATTTGTTTTTTTATCTTGTTTGAGATAAGTTTTCAATATAAATATCGCTTTTTTTTTATAGTGAAAGGAGTTGAAAAGAGGTTGTTAATAATAGATTACCAAGAGAAATGGGTAAAAGAAATTTCCACCCAAGATTTAATAGTTGGTCCATTCTTAGTCTAGGTAAAGTCCATCTTGTTGTGATAGCAATGAATAAGAGCAAATACGTTTTAACCAATGTAATAAAAATACCTATTGTTATTGTAAACACTTCACTTATTTTTTTTATTTCAAAAAATTCTGGAACGAATATATACGGAATAGAGATATTCCAACCACCTAAGTAAAGAACTGTTACAAATAAGGAAGAAACTAATAGATTTAGATAGGAAGCAAGATAAAATAAACCAAATTTTATACCCGAATATTCAGTTTGATAACCCGCTACTAATTCTTCTTCTGCTTCTGGTAAATCAAAAGGTAATCTCTCACATTCTGCTAGGGAAGAAATCAAAAAAATGATAAACCCTGCAGGTTGTCTCCAAAAATTCCAACCCCAAAAACTATATTTTGATTGTGCCTCAACTATATCAACTGTACTTAAACTGTTAGATAATCATAGTCGATGATAACATCACTGTTACCATCGCTATTCCAGAACCGTACGTGAGATTTTCGCCTCATACGGCTCCTCGAAGGTCATAAATAAATGTAAGGACTCGATGATATTAGTTATCTCTACATATTTCTATCTATTTTTCGTAGAAAAAAAATGAAAATCTATCAAACATTCCCAAATTCAACCAATCCAATTCTGTCTGTTAGAAGACTAAATAAAGTACTTTGGAATCAATCTTATCCTTTAAAAATCTTTTTTTAGCAATAACAGAAACCCTTTCATAAAATACTCGTCTCGTTGCCGAAATGTCAATATATATTGACACTTTTAGTTTTCAATTACTAAAAATAATTATACATTCTATTAGTTTAGTTCATGAATTTTGATATAAATTCAATTTCTACAAATAGAAGTAGATATAGGAAAAAAAAGAATAAAAAAGATCTTTCTTTTTTTTTGTTTCTATTCTTCTTTCTCAAAAAAAAAGAAAGGATTCTTTCGTTTTTGATAGTTATTTCTTTAATCATGCGGTAGGAGCATACTCTGAATCGGAATCTTGAGAAGTACTGCTTTAGCATTTCCACTAATTGAAAGTCCCAATTAATATTCTTTATATTCTTATGAAGAAATACCCTATTGGATAATTTCAAAAATCTCTATTACTAATCCTTTGTGTATCTTGGTATTCCTAACCACGCACTTATTTTTGTTCGACTGTTCGTTTGCATTATGCTAATACTTAGAAATCATAGTCAAAACTCAATAGAGCCTGAACCCGCTTCAAGCCAGGATGACTAATCAACCAATCTTGGGGCAAATGATCTCATTTTCTTATGTTTCTTTTTGTATTATTCTTGTACATCAGAAATGAGTCTCAATTTTTTTTTTTACTGCAAATTTCAAAGCTGTTTTATTTCACTCATATAACTATCCAATTTAGTTCATCAATTCAAATGATGAATAAAAAATCAGAGGATATTCCTTCAAAAGATTTCTCTTCTTTATTTCTAAAAAAAAGAAAAGGAATAGCAAGAATTTTTTAACGAATCGCACGTAGAGATATGGATAATATACAGAGAGTCAATGGTATTTCATAACTAATGGATTGAGCGGCAGCTCGTAGACCACCTAAAAAGGAATATTTATTATTTGATCCATATCCCGACATAAGAAGTCCAAGGGGAGCAATACTTGAAATGGCAATCCATAAAAAAATACCGATATTTATATCTGCTAAAACAAGGTGATAACTAAAGGGAATTACTGAATAACTTAATAAAGTTGATATGACTGCTACGGCCGGTCCGAGACTGAACAAATGAGTATCCCCTCTAGATGGAAAAAGATTTTCTTTGAAAAGTAGTTTTGTTCCATCCGCTAGAGCTTGAAGAACTCCTAAAGGTCCAGCATATTCAGGTCCAATACGTTGTTGTATCCCTGCAGCTATTTCTCTTTCTAACCACACAATTACTAGTAAACCCATTGTTATTGCTAATACAAGAGTCAATATAGGGCCGAGTACCCACACAATTTCATAAGCCTCCTTTAAGGCTTCCAATTTTGAAAAAGAATTTATAGCTTGTACTTTTGTTGTATCAATTATCATTTCAACGATCAACTTCTCCCATAATGATATCTATGCTACCTAATATTGTCATAATATCCGCCAATTTCATTCTTTTAACTAATTGAGGAAGGATCTGCAAATTGATAAAACCCGGTGGACGAATTTTCCATCTCCAAGGAAACCCAGTCTGATCCCCTATCAAAAAAATTCCCAATTCTCCCTTTGGTGCTTCTACTCTTACATAAAGTTCCTGTTTGGTCAATTCAAAAGTTGGAGACACTTTTTTACTAATGAATCGATATTCAAAATCGTTCCATTTTGGATCACTTTTTTTAAAAAAATTCAAACGTCTGCTTTCTAAATTTTCGTGGTCCCCTCCCGGAATTCCTTCCAAAGCTTGTTGAATAATTTTTATGGATTCAGTCATTTCACCAATTCGGACCAAATAACGGGATAATGAATCCCCTTCTTTTTGCCATTGTACTTCCCAATCAAATTCATCATAAGTCTCATAATGATCAATTTTACGAAGATCCCATCGTATTCTAGAAGCTCGTAACATTGGTCCCGATAACCCCCAGTTTATTGCTTCGTCTGCACTAATAATACCTATTCCTTCAATTCGTTTTAAAAAAATAGGATTTCGTGTAATAAGTTTTTGATATTCAGTAACTGCTGTTAAAAAATGATTACAAAAATCTAAACATTTATCTATCCAACCATAAGGGAGGTCCGCTGCTACTCCTCCGATACGAAAATAATTATGCATCATTCTCATACCTGTAGCTGCTTCAAATAAATCGTATATTAACTCTCTTTCTCTAAAAATATAGAAAAAGGGAGTTTGTGCACCAATATCCGCCATAAAAGGGCCAAGCCATAACAGATGAGAAGCTATACGACTCAACTCTAAAATAATTACTCTGAGATAGCTGGCTCTTTTAGGTACTTGAATATTTCCAATATATTCTGCCCCATTTACTGTTATTGCTTCTGCGAACATCGTAGCTAAGTAATCCCAACGCGTTACATAAGGCAAATATTGTATAATTGTTCGATTTTCCGCAATTTTTTCCATTCCTCTGTGTAAATAACCTAGTACTGGCTCACAATCAATAACATGTTCACCATCTAGAGTAAGGATGAGTCGAAGAACACCATGCATTGATGGGTGATGGGGGCCCATATTCACTACCATAAAATCTTTTCTTTTAGCTGGTACATTCATAGTTATTTCCTCAATTGATTCTTCTATGAATTGCTGAGGACGAAAAGAAATTCATCAAAATTCAAGAACGACTAAATCAAATAATTTAATTTCAAATTATTGACTATTTGACTCCCGAATATTCAATTTACTAATTAATCTTTGATAACGTAATAGGTTTTTCTTTTTCAAATAAGATAGTAGTCGTCGGCGTTTTTCTAGAATTTTGCGCAAACCTCTTTGAGATGAATAGTCTGTTTTATGCAATTCAAAATGTGGAACAAGCGCTCGTATCTTTTTAGTAAAACTTGTTATTTGAAATTCGACGGATCCTGTGTTTTTCTTTTTTTCTGAAATGATGAGTGAATTTTTTTTTACCATAAAACGAAATCTCCTTCCTATTGCCCATTTTAAAAATGGTTTTATTGATTAAAAAAGATAGAATAAAAATAATTTATTGAAAGTCAATTCCATGGCT